GATAAGGAATAAATTAAACAAACAAACCATGGATAAATCCAAGCGACCTTTTCTTAAATTCAAGCGATCTTTTCGTAGGCGTTTGCCCCCGATTCAATCGGGGGATCGAATTGATTATAGAAACATGAGTTTAATTAGTCGATTTATTAGTGAACAAGGAAAAATATTATCAAGACGTGTGAATAGATTGACCTTGAAACAACAACGATTAATTACTCTTGCTATAAAACAAGCTCGTATTTTATCTTTGTTACCTTTTCTCAATAATGAGAAACAATTTGAAAGAACCGAGTCGACCGCTAGAACTACTGGTTTTAAAGCCCGAAATAAATAGGCTTACTTTTTCTTCACTTGAATCATAATTACAAGAATCTAGATTTGAGTGAATCTAGATTTGAGTATCGTGTCGTAAGAAAAAATGAATCGGAAAAAAAGAAATCTGTTTTTATTGAATTGAACGTGTTCATTCATTTTGACTACTTTAGTATATTTTCTCATACTAATTTCTACTCTACCTTCCCGGAGTTCATTCTCCGGGTAACTCCATTTAAATTATTCTGGTGGATTCTTTCCAATCTACTTCCTTTATGATTTCGTTCGAAATCATATAAAGACAATTCCTATTTGATATAGCTATTTGTGCAAGTATTTTACGGTTAAGAAGCAACTGTCTCTTGTACAGATCGTGTATTAATCTACTATAACTATAGGATACTCCCCTTTCGCGAATTACTGCGTTTATCCTAGTGATCCACAAACGACGAAAATCTCTCTTTTTCCTATCCCTATCCCGATGAGCCGAAACTAAAGCTCTTATTTTCTGTTGAGTAATAGTTCTAGTAAGCCTTGAATGAGCCCCTCGAAAGCTTGATGCAAATAAACGAATTTTTGTTCTACGTCTCCGAGCTATATATCCCCGTTTAATTCTGGTCATTGAATAAATGAAACTTTGACGAATAACTAATTGATTGCCTTTCTTTCAGTTATTCTTTTCCCCCTTCCTAGTCTATTAATAACAAAACGAATTTTTCCAATGTATAAAATCAAAATTCCAATGGCTTTGGCTACTCTAACCTTCCCGACCACGATTTTTTTTTTTAGGTATTTCACTGCGAAATAAGACAGAACTAAGAAATTGTATTTTCCTAGGTATCAAAAATATAGTAAATAAAAGAAATAAAAAAAGAAATAGTGGGTTCCTTCGTTTCTATGGTTACTTCTTAAACGGTGAGGTCTTCTCTATACACCGGAGCCTTTACTTTATACTTTAATTTACTATTTAATCAACTAATTGATGTTATTGGGAACTTGTATAGTTCACACGCTTTGGCTCTACCCATGAATTATCCAGTAATAGGTCTTTCACAATCAGATCTACCTATACAGTAACGGTATTTAATTATGAAAGTTTGCTGGGTAGCTGACCCTCTTAGTCCGTTTAAATAAGATTTCCTCCGCTTAATGGATAACCATTTGTTACCAATGGAGAATTTCTTATCATCTTAAATTCAGGTGATTGGATTTACACCAACGGAAACCATAAACTTCATACACAATAGAGGGATATGGTAGAGTTTTTTTTTAATAATGGATGGAGTTCCTTTTTCCATCCTATCCCATTCACCGGTACTGATCATTGATACTGTAAAAGTAGTTTTCTTGCTTTTGTGCCAGCTCATGATCTAAACGAGTCGCACATACACCCTAGTACATGTTCCTCGACGCTGAGGGCACCCCCGAAGAGCGGGGGATTTCGTGACATTTCTGATTGGCTGTCTTGTATTTCTAATAAGTTGTTTAATAGTTGGCATGTTGAATCGTATACATAATATGATGGGTTGGTTTAGATTGATCCTAACCGAATGATGGTGAATTACTTCTATTTAATAGAATATTCAATTCGAAGATAAAATCTCAAATCACAGATTTGCGCGAAATCCATGTTATTTTCCTTGAACCGCTACAAAATCAACAATTCCATAAGCTTGGGCTTCTGTTGCTGACATAAAAATATCTCTTTCCATATCTTCGTGTACAACCCAGAAGGGTTTGCCCGTTCTTTCTGCATAAACCCTTGTGAGGGTTTCACGCAGTTTCATCAGTTCTACCGCTTCCATGACAAATTCGCCTACTTGTGCCATATAAAAAGCACTATAAGGTTCATGTATCATTACCCTGATGATATAACAAAATAAAAGCTTCCCCTATCTCGCATGATAAAGCAAAGAGAAAAGAAAGATAAAGAATAGAAAAAAGATAGAATTGAACAACCGTACAGGCATCTTTTGTGCATACGGCTCTACAAGAAAATTGACCCCCCTCCTTTCTATTGAAGAAAGAGAAAATAGAATCTATCAGACTCAGATGGGTAAATAATCAAATTGCCATCCTTCCTTTCGGAGGAGTTCAAAAATACTATGATGGCTCCGTTGCTTTATATGTTTATTTTTTCTTTTTTTTGTCTGTGATTCAGCAATCCCAAAGTTTCTTTTTAATCCGA